ACACACTCATATTCCAGAAATACACAAACAAAGAAATTCCACGGTCGAACTACCAAAATAGAATGAGTTAGAAATCCGAGCTCTAAAGGATTCATTTTTTATTGAAAAGCTAGGACTTGGGGGTTCTTAGAGATCTAATTCATTGAAATTCCATCCAATAAAACGGAAGAATTATAAATCTCCAAAATAATAGATAGAAATACCGCAAATAAAGCCATTGCGACACCCATCAAAGGGGTTGTTCCCCACCCAGGAGCTACTTTACCATATTCTGAATTCAAGGGTTTTAATAAATTCCCTACAGTAGTTCGTCGTGGACCAGATTTAGAACCGTTCTCAACAGTTTGTGTAGCCATAAATCCTATTGTATTCATTGAAATCTGTTGACTTTGTATACCATCACATTGTAAATAAACGATCTTATCATAGATCCATTGTGGTCTTGAAATTATATTATAATAATGGAAACAGCAACCCTAGTCGCCATCTTTATATCTGGTTTACTTGTAAGTTTTACTGGGTACGCCTTATATACCGCTTTTGGGCAACCTTCTCAACAACTAAGAGATCCATTCGAGGAACACGGGGACTAATTGAAGTAATGAGCCTCCTAGGGAGGCTCATTACTTCAATTGCGATAATGAAAAATCATTTCAAATTGCGATAATGAAATTTTTTATTTTTTAGTTTGAATTTTCGGCGGTTCTCTAAAAAAGATAGCGAAAAATATTATCCCTAGAGTCGAGACTAAGAGGAATGTATAAACCAATGCTTCCATAGATTCGATCGTGGTTTACAATTATAGCTTCCATACCTGTTTATTTTTTGTTTATTTTTGGGGGGATCATATCCCGGATAAAGAAAGAGCAAGAGTAACAAAAAAAAATGACGATTCAAATCAAGATTTCTATGGTACCCTATATCAACATCAAATCATAAAAAGAAAATAGATTCGAAAGAAAGAAATGTTGTATCAGATTGCTTGTCTTCTTGTAGTTGGATCTCCAAGTTTTTGGAATGCTCCAAATTCTACTTGAGCATCCAAATCTGGGTCAATACCAGCAAAAACGTCTCTAAACAAAGTTCGAGCACCATGCCAAATGTGTCCGAAGAAGAAGAGCAAAGCAAATGAAGCATGTCCAAAAGTAAACCAACCCCTTGGGCTGCTACGAAAAACACCATCGGATTTCAAAGTAGCACGATCTAATTCAAAAATTTCTCCCAATTGAGCGCGCCTAGCATATTTTTTGACAGTAACAGGATCACTATAACTGACTCCATTGAGTTCACCACCGTAGAACTCAACAGTTACACCTACTTGTTCGACACTATACTTTGATTCTGCCCTTCGAAAAGGAACATCAGCTCTAACAATCCCGTCTCCGTCTACCAAAACGACCGGAAATGTTTCAAAAAAGGTAGGCATACGACGTACAAAAAGTTCACGGCCTTCTTTATCTCTAAAGATAGGATGTCCTAACCATCCAACTGCTATTCCATCCCCGTTATCCATTGAGCCCGCCCTGAATAATCCCCCTTTTGCCGGATTATTTCCGATGTAATCATAAAAGGCTAATTTTTCGGGAATTTTAGACCAAGCTTCTGATAAACTTTGATTTTCGGCTAATCCAGCGCTAACTCTTCTATATATTTCTTGTTGGAAGTACCCCTGATCCCATTGATAACGAGTAGGCCCAAATAATTCGATGGGGGTAGTCGCTGAACCATACCACATAGTTCCGGCAACAACAAAAGCTGCAAAAAAGACAGCAGCGATACTACTGGAAAGGACAGTTTCAATATTGCCCATGCGCAATCCTTTGTATAGACGTTGGGGCGGGCGAACGCTAAGATGAAATAGGCCTGCTAATATGCCCAAAGTCCCTGCTGCAATATGATGAGAGGCTATTCCTCCCGGAACAAAAGGATCAAAACCCTCCACACCCCACGCTGGATTTACAGATTGTACTTTTCCTGTTAGCCCATAAGGATCGGACACCCATATGCCAGGACCATACAAGCCTGTTACATGAAATGCACCAAAACCAAAGCAAGCCACGCCTGCAAGAAATAAATGTATTCCAAATATTTTTGGCAAATCCAAAGAAGGTTTTCCTGTACGTTCATCACAAAATATTTCTAGATCCCAATACACCCAATGCCAGATAGCTGCCAAAAAGCACAATCCAGAAAAGAAAATATGCGATCCAGCCACACCTTCATAACTCCAAATACCCGGATTCGTTACACTCCCCCCCGTGATACTCCAACCGCCCCATGAATTGGTTATTCCTAAACGAGTCATGAAGGGTATAACGAACATACCCTGTCTCCACATTGGATCAAGAACAGGGTCAGAAGGATCAAAAACCGCTAATTCATACAGAGCCATCGAACCGGCCCAACCAGCAACCAAAGCAGTATGCATTATATGAACAGAAAGCAAACGTCCGGGATCATTCAATACAACGGTATGAACACGATACCAAGGCAAACCCATGGAAATACCCCTTTATGAAAGAAAAAAGACACTACGTAACTTTATTGCATTGTAAAAGACTATACTATGACTATGTTATGGACCCCCCTATTTAGTGGATTATTTCAACGTAAGGGTTCATATTTGTTCTATTCTGTTGGTAATAATGGAACAGTTTTGTTCGTAGGAACACAGAGAAGCAGATTTATTCTATACTCGATAAGTACCAATACGCAATGGGGAGGTTAATGCCATTTTCTATGAGCGAATGTGCCCATACTTGTTCATCATTAGAGGACACTATTCGTAATAATTTTCCCTTTTTTTTCTTACTTTCTTTATAAATTTTTCTAATTTTATGAATAAAATTAGAGTTAGAGTAGGATAAAGTACAATAATTTAATTCTAAAGATAATAAAGGCTTTGTTACGTTTCCACATCAAAGTAAAATATAGTACTTAGTTCTTTTTTCTTTCATTTAATGCCTATTGGTGTTCCAAAAGTACCTTTTCGAAGTCCTGGAGAGGAAGATGCATCTTGGGTTGACATATAGTGCGACTTGTCAGATATATTGGGTCATATGGGATTTTCCCGTTTTCTCCCCAATCGAGATATCCTCTGTTTCGCCCACGAAAGATTCATTGAATCATCAAAAATTTGGAGCGTGAAGTGCAATTAGATCCATTTTTGGGGGGGATTCAAATTATTATTACTATTCTAAATTAGAAGAATTTATGGTTGGCTTAGTTGGACTACTACATTGAAGTATCCAGGCTCCGTTTAAAAAAACCAAGTAGTCTATATCATAAAGGATTCCTATTTCCTATTCTTAAAAAAATCCTTTTTTGTAAGTAGAAGTTATTTCAAACTCTTATGTTAATCAATCAATCGAGTAATATGCATGAAGCCGTCAACTATTTTACGGAATGCGTGAATTGAAAAAAAAAAAGAAGGGATAACAAAAAGAAGTGGTAATGGGAGCATTTGTACTATATGTGCAAATCAAAATCGGGCGGATCTTTACCCGGAGTAGAGCATAAACCTAAAAAGATTAAAGAGGCCCATTTAAGAACAAGAAAATGACATCGTGATTTGGATTGAATCTCGATGAAACAATCCATCAATGAAAAGTTAATTGGATAAGTTTATTTTATATTATACGTTATAAATATAAATATATATATATATAATAAATATAAGGGGAACACAAACTCATGTTTCGTGAAAAATAAAAGAAAATCCTTTTATTATAAGTTATTGCTTATATATAAGTTATATTATTGCTATTGCTATGAAAAAAGAAAAAGTATTGGAATCTACACATTGATTCTCTTTTTTTTTTGAACCGTATGCGTCAAAAGGCGCCTGTACGGTTCCTGGGGGATACAATTTGACCCTAATCAACCGACTTTATCGAGAAAGATTACTTTTTTTAGGTCAAGAGGTTGATAGCGAGATCTCAAATCAACTTATTGGTCTTATGATATATCTTAGTATCGAGGATGATACTAAAGATCTGTATTTGTTTATAAACTCTCCTGGCGGATGGGTAATACCGGGGGTGGCTCTTTATGATACTATGCAATTTGTGCTACCAGATGTACATACAATATGCATGGGCTCAGCCGCTTCAATGGGATCTTTTATCCTGGTCGGAGGAGAAATTACCAAACGTTTAGCATTCCCTCACGCTTGGCGCCAATGAGGCTTTTATTTGACAGAAAAAAGAAGACTATGCCTTCGCCATATGAAATATGAATATTAAGTAATAATAGCATGGCACTTTGAATTCGATATAATCAATTTTGTTTTCGAAACATTAGATTAGATTATGTATCGAGAGAGTAATATGAGAAAAAGGTATTTCCTATTTTATTATCGGAAGTCCAGTTCAGCGTCACAAACTTTTTTTCACACCAGAGGTCTCTTAAGAATATTTATAGTTTAGAGAGTATAGAGCGAAAAAAAACAAGATTCTTTTTTCCTTAGTTTATTTGATCAAACAAAAAAGCAACTTTGGGATTGCTGAATAACAGACAAATCACAGACAAAAAAATATAATAAATATATAAAGCAACGGAGCCATCATAGTATTTTTGAATTCCTCCGAAAGGAAGGGTGGTAAGTTGATCATTTACCTATCGGGGTCTGATCGATCCTATTTTTCTAGGTAAGGGTCAATTTGATTGTAGAGCCGTATGCAATGCATAATGCCCGTACGGTTGTTCGATTCTATCTTTTTTTTTTTTTCTTGTTATTCTTTTATTACTTTCTTTTATCTTCCCCTCATCTAGAGAAACCTTTTATTATCTTATATCATCAGGGTAATGATCCATCAACCTGCTGGTTCTTTTTCTGAAGTAGCAACGGGAGAATTCATCCTGGAAGTGGGAGAACTACTGAAACTACGTGAAACCCTGACAAGGGTTTATGTACAAAGAACGGGCAAACCCTTATGGGTTGTATCCGAAGACATGGAAAGAGATGTTTTTATGTCAGCAACAGAGGCCCAAGCTTATGGAATTGTTGATCTTGTAGCGGTTGAATGACAATAGCCTGGATTTCGCGTCAATTCGTAATTTAAAATTAACCCTGCCGAGTTTCATTTTAATATTCTATGATGAATGATTTTTATTTCCTATTCTATTGAATAAAAGTAATTCATAATCATCCGGTTAGGATCGATCTAAACCAGCCCATTATGTATATGATTCAACATGCCAACGATTAAACAACTTATTAGAAATACAAGACAGCCAATTAGAAATGTCACAAAATCCCCCGCGCTTCGGGGATGCCCTCAGCGTCGAGGAACATGTACTAGGGTGTATGTGCGACTCGTTCAGATCATGAACTAGAACAAAGGAAAGAGAACAATGTTCAAATAAAAATGATCAAATAGGATAGAACGGAAAAATGAACTACATTTCTTTTTTATTATCTAAAAAGAAGGATAATTGATCATATTCCTTTTATTTTGTATGAAATTTATGGTTTCTATTGGTGTAAAACCACTCACCTCAATTTAAGATGAGAAGCAATTCTCCATTGGTAGCAAATGGTTATCCATTAAGCGGAGGAAATCTTAGTTAACATAGACCCCTCTTGCAAGAACGGACTAACAAGGTCAGCTACCCAGCCAACTTTCATAATTAAATACCGTTACTGTATAGGTAGAGCTCGTTGTGAAAGACCTATTACTGGAGAATTTCTGGGTAGAGCCGAAGAATGTGAACTATACAAGTTAGCAATAACATTGATTAAATGAAGTAAAGGCTCCGGTGTATAGAGAAGACCTCACCGTTTAAGAAGTAACCATAGAAACGACGGAATCCACTATTTATTTATCATGCTATTTTTTTTTTATACCTAGTATATCGTATTTCGAGGTGAAATGCCTAGAAAAAATCGTGGTTGGGAAGGTTATAGTAGCCAAAGCCATTGGAATTTTTAGTTTATACATTGGAAAAATCCGTTTTGTTATTAATATACTAGGAAAGGGGCAAAAGAATAACTGAAAGAAAGGAAATCTATTAGTTATTCGTTAAAGTTTCATTTATTCAATGACCAGAATTAGACGGGGATATATCGCTCGGAGACGTAGAACAAAAATTCGTTTATTTGCATCAAGCTTTCGGGGGGCTCATTCAAGACTTACTCGAACTATTACTCAACAAAAAATAAGAGCTTTGGTTTCGGCTCATCGGGATAGGGATAAGCAAAAAATTAATTTTCGTCGTTTGTGGATCACTCGAATAAATGCAGCAATTCGTGAAAGGGGGGTATGCTATAGTTATAGTAGGTTAATAAATGATCTGTACAAAAGACAGTTGCTTCTTAATCGTAAAATACTTGCACAAATAGCTATCTCAAATAGGAATTGTCTTTATATGATTTCCAATGAGATCATAAAAGAAGTAAGTTGGAAGGAATCCACCGGTTAAACGGAGTTGCCCGGAGAATGAACTCCGGGAAGGTCGAATAAAAATGAATGAATAGAATATGATAAAATATGAGAAAGTAGTCAAAATAAATATGAATCAACACGTTCAATAAAAAAATTTATTCTTCCCAGATTATTATTTTTTTTCTTACGACACGAGAATTCAATTCGGATTCTTGGATTTTTCCAACAAAAGACCAATCCGCTTTTGAGTTCGGATGGGGATTTGAATTCAAGTGAAGAAAGAGTAAACCTATCTTTTTCTGGCTCTAAGACTAGGAGTTCTAGTGGTCGACTCGGTTCTTTCAAATTGTTTCTCATTATTAAGAAAAGGTAACAAAGATAAAATACGAGCTTGTTTTATAGCAATAGTAATTAATCGTTGTTGTTTCAAGGTCAATCTATTCACTCGTCTAGATAATATTTTTCCCTGTTCACTAATAAATCGACTAATTAAACTCATGTTTTTATAATCAATTCGATCCCCCGATTGGATCGGGGGCAAACGCCTACGAAAAGATCGCTTGGATTTAAGAAAAGTTCGCTTGGATTTATCCATGGTTTGGTTAGTTTATTTCTTATCCCTAAAATCCTATTTCAGCCGTATCTCTAATTAGAATAAATAAATAGGATTTAGTTTGTTTATAATTATCTTTAACTTTAACTATGTTAAATATGTTATATATATAATGTCATTTTTTCCCTTTCCTTGTAAGATAAGAGCGCAGGTACTCGCTTCGATCTATTTCTTTATCTCCCCGTGAATCGTATGTTTGTTACAATATGGACAGAATTTTAGCAACTCCAATCGATTAGGCGTATTGTGCCGGTTCTTTTGAGTAATATATCTGGAAATGCCCGTTGATTCCTTATTAACACCGTTTCGAACACAAGCGGTACATTCCAAAAGAACCGGTATTCGCACATCTTTACCCTTGGCCATGAACCTCCTTTGGATTTTTCATTTACTCAACTCTTCCTCTTTCAATCCGAAACGAAAAAGAAGAAAGGAAGTAAAAAAATAGAATTTGTAACTTGCTATCTTCTTATGCAAGATTTCACTACAACCAATATAGGAAATAAGATAGAAAGATTTCTAAACTATATTTCAAATCACAGTACAGTATTTCATAGAAGTATCTTGTATAATACTCTTTCCCTAGAACCAGAGTTTCTATTCGACTTTCATAGAAATTTAATACAGAGAAATTTCATATTAATTTAATTCCAACCTGAACCCCAATCTCCCAGCCGTTGACTGCACTTTTATTCTTTCTCTTTCCTCCCTTATTCTAATTCTAAAAAGGGAAAAAAGAGAAAAGAGGGGGGGCTGCTATTTCATTTTATCTCTAATCTTCTTTATTCCTTCCCACTTCAATAACTAGAATGAAAAAAAGGGGAACGTCAACGCATCCGGGAAAAAACGATTAATCTCTATCAATAAACCTGCCAAAGAAACGAACCATAGAGTACTTAGTACCGGTGCCACAGAAAGGTATGTTTGTAGATCTCTCATTGAAAAAACTCCTTCATTTTATTTGTAATTTGTAATACAGAAGATAATACATATTGAAATGTACAATCATCCAATAAAAAGATTTACTTTTTTTTTATACAGAAAAAAACGTCCTTTTCTTCCCCAATATTGCCAACTCATTTATTTTTCCTAGGGGTTCCGTTCCATATTTCATATAGATAGAAGTTTTTTACTATTATTATATGTTAAATGAGACCAAAAAGACGAAATGGACATAAAAATTCTAGGTTTTAATAGAGGCGATAACGATGTGGAAAACAAGACAGGAATTCTCTACAATGACACTGTAGACCAATGGAAGGGATGTAGCGCAGCTTGGTAGCGCGTTTGTTTTGGGTACAAAATGTCACGGGTTCAAATCCTGTCATCCCTACCTATTACTGCTCTTTTGAGCAGTAATGAGGGATTTTTGAGATCAATTCACATTGGACATATCATATAGAATCTATCATTCTTATGATACCATATAGTGTATGCATACAAGATGTATTGGGGCCAATCCTTTTCTTTACAGTCTTATATTTTATGAGAAAAAAAAAGCGCTCTTAGTTCAGTTCGGTAGAACGTGGGTCTCCAAAACCCGATGTCGTAGGTTCAAATCCTACAGAGCGTGATTCAGATCTTCTTCGATCGAATTCGACTGAAACACTAACTGGAACAGGAATCTTAATTTGACCTCCTGGATATTAAAGAAAGGAGGAGGTCAATAAAAAAAAAAAGAGATGTTAATTAATCAAAGGTCCAACTGATCGCCACGCCTGTATTGTAAATATGCAGTTACAAATAATCCAGCCAAAGTAATAGGAATTAGGCCTAACACGATTCCAAATAGAAAAACTTCAATCATTTCAATTTGTTTGAAAGGAGAAAAAAAGAGGTAATATCTATACCTAAATATTAATCCGAATTACCATGAATCTCAATGACCAATAATTGGCAATTGACACGGTAAGTAACTAGAAATACGCAGAAGTTTGCGGAAAGATTTACTTTTATGAATTGTGCACTTAATTTCAAATAAGTCGTATCTTGCTCAGACCAATAAATAGAGCTGAGGTTATAGTTAAAGCCGTTAGTAGAAAACCGAAATAACTAGTTATGGTAGGCATTAAGGAGCTAAATGAAATATGTTCTTTTTATACATATGTTTATAAAAAAGTACTTACCTGAGTTTACTTTTTTGCAAAATAGGAGAGAAACAAAAATACCAATTGAAAGTTTTTGATTCATCTATCATTATAGACAGCACTAAGAAGGAAAAAGTCACAACTGTATAAAAATAAATTGATTCATCATCTGTAACATCTACCGATACCACGTTTGCAATCAGCGAATGCATTCTTGGATCATTTTTCAACTCAACTTATAAACGAATAATAAGAACTGGGTCGTGTAATTTCGTTTTTAAAATGAAAATGAAACTCTTTTCGAATCATTATGGAATCAAATTAGAAAATTATTCCTATTTTTCTCATTTTTTTTTATTGTATCGAATCTATTTTCTATTTTATAGCGAACAGTAATCTTAGAATAATTTTAATTTCATTTTAACTAATTAGATTCCGTAATAGGTTCACTCATATAATATAAATAATATTTTATTTTGAATGAATGAGAACAAAAAGTTATCAGATGATCACTCCAAAAAAATAGGTGTTTTGGTTCAACTATATTATAAGACTAGTCATTTCTATTCTCTTTTGCTTTAGAAGTTCTATTTTGTATCTTTCCATATTAGAAAATCCGCATCTTTGTAGTTAGTCAATAAAGAACCTTCAGTTTCGATCTAATCTAATATCTAATACAACAATGTATGCATTAGTGATTCCAATTATTCCATTCTTTGTTCTTTTTCGTTTCTCAAATAAAATTAGAACTTCTAATTTCTATTCTTAATTGTTACTAGACGGTTAACAAATTCCTAAAAAAAAAAAAAAAAAAGATTTCAACAAAAAGCGCTTCTAATATCTAATACTATGAATATGAATAACAAAGATTTTTAGATCTCACATCTACTTACAATTGTGGGAATATTCTAATA